CGAAACATTCATCAAGGAAAGTTGGCTTATAGCGATTATATATATTACATATACCTAGTTTGATCCCACTCTTCTAACAAAACCATTTTCTCTTGAATCTCATTTTTTGTAAACTCTTATCCTCTTTTTATTGAATTTATAATTTAGCATTATCCCACATGGATACAATCAATCTAAATGAGCGAATTTATTAGTCTAAATCATTGCATAGAAATAGAAGTCTTTGGTTGATCTAAGTTCATGTAATTTATTCTTTAATTAATATTTTCTTTTGGTCAATCTTTGAATTGAATAAAACCGACTGAAATGGGAATCGCTTTATAGAACCTAATTTTTTTTACAATTCCCTAATATCGTAATCTTTTTTACTATTCTTCTAGATCTTATATACTTTTTTGTCTATTTATGTGTATATTTCTGTTCACGAAGAAGATTATCTCGAGCAAGGCATAGATTACCTTGCACTAAGCTAAAAAAGACTATTTCGAAACTTAGTCAATGGTGGCCCTCCATGGATTCACCTATATAAGCCGCAGCTAAAGTTGCAAAAATAAGAGCTTGAATACCACTTGTAAATAATCCAAGGAACATGACAGGTATAGGAACCACTAAAGGTACTAAAGAAACAAGAACAACAACTACTAATTCATCCGCTAATATATTTCCAAAAAGTCGAAAGCTAAGTGATAAAGGTTTTGTGAAATCTTCTAAAATGTTAATAGGTAAAAGAATTGGAGTTGGTTGTATATATTTACCGAAATAACCTAATCCTTTTTTGCTAAGGCCCGCATAAAAATATGCTATTGACGTAAGTAAAGCTAAAGCAACGGTAGTATTTATATCATTCGTGGGTGCGGCTAACTCCCCATGAGGTAACTCTATGATTTTCCAAGGTAAAAGCGCCCCTGACCAATTAGAAACAAAAATAAATAGAAACAAAGTTCCAATAAAGGGAACCCATGGACCATATTCCTCTCCAATCTGGGTTTTGCTCACATCTCGAATAAATTCAAGGATATATTCGAAGAAATTCTGACCGTCAGTAGGAATGGTTTGTGGATTCCGAACAGTTACAATGGCTGAACCTAATAAGATAAGAATTACAACCCAAGAAGTAATAAGTACTTGGGCATGGACTTGGAAACCGCCTATTTTCAAATAGAAATGCTGGCCTACTTCCACCCCGGATATTTCATATAACCCCTTTAATGTGTTAATGGAATATGATAGAACATTCATATTGTCCTCTGAAAGAAAGAAAACTTTACAAGAAATTATTTTGATTCAACCGTCTTTTTTTCTACTTGCTCACTTGAATTGTATATTTTATATTTTATATACCAACTAATCACATAATATCCCCAGTTTTTTATCTCTTTTATGAGATTCCGAAATAGTAATGGATTTCGTCAATCTATGGAATTCAAAAAAGAATTTATTTATCTTATTATTAATCAGGGATTTCGTATATAGCTAGAACGCCCTTCACAAATCGCAAATACTAATTTGTTAAGAATTAAGCGGATTGAGGCTATAGCGTCATCATTCGCTGGAATCGAAATATCTGTGAGATCCGGGTCACAGTTTGTATCAATTAAACAAATTGTTGGAATTCCCAAAGTGATACATTCTTGAAGAGCCATATATTCTTCTTGCTGATCAACGATTATTACAATATCGGGTAACCCTGTCATATATTTAATCCCGCCCAAATATGTTTGCAAGTGAAATAACTGTCTCTTTAATCGAGCCGCATCCCCTTTCGGAAGGCGGTTGATTCCCCCTGTCTTTTGTTCCATTCTCAAGTCCCTGAACTTTTGAAGTCTCATTTCTGTAGTGGACCAATTCGTTAAAAGGCCACCTAGCCATTTTTTATTAACATAATGACACCGAGCTCTTATTGCAGCCCGCGCTACTGGATCAGCTGCTTTATTTTTGGTACCAACAATTAAGAATTGTTTTCTCCTACTTGCTGCATCAAAAACTAAATCACACGCTTCTGATAAAAAACGAGCAGTTCTAGTAAGATTTGTAATATGAATACCCTTACGCTTTGCAGAGATATAAGGTGCCATTTTTGGATTCCATTTTCTAGTAGCATGACCAAAATGAACTCCTGTTTCCAACATCTCTTTCAAATTAATGTTCCAATATCTTCTTATCATTTCTCTCCACACTTTCTCTCTTTTTTTTTTCAAAGAAAAAAAAAGAAACGAGATACCCTGAACTAAATAATTGTTCCGATGGAACCTTTTCTTTTCCCGTAATTGGACGTTGATACACGATCCAAGCGATTAATTTCTTTCTATTCTTTAATTATCTTTATATTATCTTTATTTATTACTATATTTTATTTATTACTCTATATTATCTTTATTTATTACTTTTATTTATTACTATTAACAAATATTAACAAATCACATGGAAATGTAAGAAATCAAAGGAACACTGACAGTTAAAAGGACGAATCCACTCTTAGGAATCGTTAAATCCTATAAAT